GTTTAAATAAGTTTGATTCTTTATCGGATCATAAAAACCCACTTTCCGAAGAGCTCTTCCCTCTCTTCGGCATCGAACATCAATTGCAACAATTCGATAGACGGCTCATTGGGATAGATGTAGATAAACAATACCCCCCCTAGAAACGTATAGGAAGTTTTCTCCTCGTACGGCTCGAGAAAAAATGATTCGAAGTTCTCTCTATATCTATATATAGAATTCTAATGAATGGCAAAAAGGTCCATAAAATGAATTAGACTATGATTTCACTCGTTTTTTTCTTCGTCCCTCCTAAAAAAAATCATTTGTACTCATAACTCAAGTTGTATAATTCTCAAAAATAGCTCAAAGGAAAATCTTTAGGCAATTTCATTTATTGAGTAGTCTTTAACCCCTTTTTGTTTGTCTCATTGAAAATCTATTTTGATTCTTTATTTTGATCCAGACAATTAAAACGGTGTTTCCTTGTTTCGGGATCCTTTCTCTTTGTTTTAAATCATTGGGTTTAGACATTACTTCGGTGTTTCTCAATCTTTTCAAAATGGTAGCAACATACCCCTTTTGTGATTTCTTTCTACCAAAGAATCATACGAACGGTTGATTCTCGGGTGATACACTTTGGATCAAAAGAGTTTTCTCAATTCCAACAAAGTTTCTTTTTAAATTGAAACTTGCTGAAATCGGATCCTTTCGATTTCTATATCGAAGATCTACTTACGAAGTTGTTTCAATTTATTGATTGGCATTAACCCTAGATCTTTGCCCCCGAGAAATGAATTAATACTTTCTACTCGAGCTCCATCATGTACTATGTTTATTTACATTACAACCCAACAAAAAAGAGGGGTTATAGTGCAACAATAGTGCAACAAATGATGTCGAGCCAAGAGCACTTTCATTCCTATATAAAATGGTGGATGTAAGACTAAGAATCCACACCGGATCGCGTCCTTCAAGTCGCACGTTGCTTTCTACCACATCGTTTCAAACGAAGTTTTACCATAACATTCCTCTAATTTGTAACCCGTATGGAATTGATTCAATTGTGGAATCATGAATAGTCATTGGTTCAGCCGTTCATAGACATAGTAATCTATCCCTTTTTATTCTATACATAGATGATCCAAATTTTTCTGAAAAATCTGATTAAAAAAAAACAAATTAACAGAAATATCTAAGAGAAATATGGAAATACTAATATAAATAATACGAATAAATGCATTCTTTTTGAATCTTGTATCCTCAAGTGACCCGATAGGCTAGGGCTAGATTTAGATTGACATTGACCCAACCCTAACTTCTTCAAATATCAAAGATTCAACTCCCAAGGAATCAGTAAAAATCTTTCTAATTGAAAAAGTTTCCTATTTCTACAAAGTTTCCTATTTCTACATCATTATTTGAATAAAGTTTGACAGTAAATACTACATTTGATCATCAAAGAGAAATCTCTCTTTCTTTTCGAATTGATTCATCAATAATTTAAAGCAGATAACTAGATCGAACAAGAAATTCAATTTCTTTTTTTTTTTTGATATAGCTAAAAAAGACTGATGTAAGGTAAGAGTTAGGTTCTTTGGATTCTGATTTTATCAATCAGATGGACAAAAAGAGGGTTTTCATATCAGATAGACCGAACAACTGTTACTGTTATGGATATTCTATGTTAAAAATTTCCATTTTCACATTGAAGCAATTACAATTCTTTTTCACAAAAACCGAAAGACTGCTATCACTGAAATACAACGAAATCAAACAATACATACATAGAAGCTAAGCATTTCCTCATTTATATGTATTTTCCTATTTTGTTTAACCTGGGGTTAAGTAATCTTTCTGCAATTTTGTCATTCAAGTGAATAAAATGTATGAGTCACCCCGTCTCAATTGTTAGATTAGATAGATTTACAATTATTCATTAAAGCCAAACACTAAATCCCTAAAAAGTTCAAAAAAAATACATTGGTTACATATGTAACTTGATTCTTTGTTAATGTGATTCGAATAGACACAGAGATTGAAATTCATAAATATCTTTGGTTGCTGATTAACGGTCATCTACTCCCCGAATTCAATGGAAATGATGATTCATAAATCTCAAAAAGATCTCTTTTTATGGAATATGAACTATCTCTTGTCTAGGGACAAAGACAAACAAGTCCAGATTACATCCTTGCTACTATTTCTTATTTTACCCTAACGCAGCCTTAAGAGATGTAATCTCATTGAGTGAATTTAATTAGTTAGTACCAAGAGCCCCCTCTTACTCTTATTTAGAATTCAGGGATCCGCAGAACATTAAGATTGATAATTTGGGATACCTCATTTAAGTTTAAGGGGTAGGGAAAAATAAATAGGAAAAATAGGCCCCTTCGCATTTTGATTCAAAATAAATCATTGAAAATTCAATATAGAGATGAGACCTAAGGTTTTTCTAAGTAACTAACTTCCTTCAATATGAGGGGATGGGTATATGATGAAAAGCCCGCCCTACCCCTTTTGAATTCAAACTTTTGTGATCTATGTTACCATCTTACCTGGATCACAAATATATTCAGTTACATTTGCGTGTCATTTGCACTCAATTCCATTCAGTTTGTTGTGAAAAAAAAGATATGATTCTTCTCTGAATCATTAAAAATAAAAAAAAAAGAATCACATTCTATGACTAATATATACCTTTAAACAGACGGTTGTTTAAAAAGGAATCTTTATTCTGATAGAATGGATACGCTCTGGGACGGAAGGATTCGAACCTCCGAATAGCGGGACCAAAACCCGTTGCCTTACCACTTGGCGACGCCCCATTTAGATTTCTATTCGACACTAATAAAGACTAATATTGGTGTTGCGTATTCGTCAATTCCAGTCCAAATATCTATAGAAAATCTTTTTCTAGACTAGATTAGATTCTTGCTAGGATTTTGACACGTGTAGATATAGAATTCAACTGAATTTATTGATCATTACATATAATTCAATTAAGATATTGTATGAAAGTATGATTTCTTCTATTCTCTTTTGAGAATTGGAGGATTTTTGATTGGGTGGGTTCAAAGAAAAAGAGGGGCTTTTTGTCTACCTTACTTCATTTTTCCTTATTTATATCAATAACTCAACCAAAATGCAATTATCTCCAAGAACAAAATGTCTGTTATGCTTAATATCTTTAGTTTGATCTATATCTGTCTTAATTCTACCCTTTATTCGACTAGTCTTTTCTTCGCCAAATTGCCCGAGGCCTATGCTTTTTTGAATCCTATCGTAGATGTTATGCCAGTCATACCTTTGTTCTTTTTTCTCTTAGCCTTTGTTTGGCAAGCTGCTGTAAGTTTTCGATAAAATCTTTAATACTATCCCAGAAAATTCATGATTTATTCGAGAAAAAAACTCTAACAATTAAGAAGAGCAACTAATACAGTATGAACCTTCGATTCAAACACGGAAAGTCGGGGATAACCTCGAGAAATCAAAACCCAGCTCGACCCATTTCGTCATTCTGACCTTTTTTCCAACGAAAGACCCTAACCCTATTAGGGTCCCCCCCCCCCAATCTCTAATTGGGGTATGAAATCCATTTTTGGTAATGAGCGACTCTTATTACAAATGACTTTGAATTTCAGAAAATCCTTTTCTAGTTTTAGAAATCACTTCATTTCTTGGTGTCAAAATAGGATAGAATCTATTAGAATATTCTAAATATTTAGAATATTCTAGTATAAAAAATGGAGGATCTATTCTCTTTTCTCGTTTTTTCCAAAAAATGATCTTGGAGATTGTGTAATGCTTACTCTTAAACTTTTCGTTTACACAGTAGTGATATTCTTTGTTTCTCTGTTCATCTTTGGATTTCTATCTAATGATCCAGGACGTAATCCTGGACGTGAAGAATAAAAAGGGTTTTCGTTTTCCTTGCTTGATTTTATTTCTTAGGATTTTTTTATCTATTCCACATGCTGAACTAGGAAAAAGAAAAAGGGGTTTGCAAAATTGGAAAGATAAATCAATCATCAATGGAAACGGAAAGAGAGGGATTCGAACCCTCGGTACGAATAGCTCGTACAACGGATTAGCAATCCGCCGCTTTAGTCCACTCAGCCATCTCTCCCAATTGAAAAAGGTAATAATTACTATGTTACATTACACATGAAGTAAGGATTGAAAAAAGTCTTTCTTTCTCTTTCTTTATTATATAGATCTGTACAACTTTTACCAGCAATTTCATTTAGATATAAGTAAGGGCTCGAAAGATCCAATAGACAAATCTAAAGAAAAATAAAGAAGACCCCGTTGCTTTGATTTTGTTCCTTTTATTCCCATAGCCTGGCCCGGTCAATACCTAGCCGGGCCTTTTTTTGTTCCAACGAATCCTAGCTAAAAGGATTTAGCTGATTTGAATTTGAAAACAAAAATGCTTGCTATTAAAGCAGCAATAAAAAGACGCGGGGCTATTTCCATTCTTTTTATATAAATGGATATAAATTATATAAAAGTAGCATTTCTTATTTTATAATTCCTTCTCCCTTTTTGAGTTACTTGACGACCTTACGGGAATAAAAAAATGAAACTATGGGTTGTTAAATAATAATGAATGCATTTTTCTGTTATGATTTCAGTGGTTTTAGCGAGCCATATCTATTAAAACCCCTCCACTCCAGCAAAAGAAAAGGTAGAGCTTGTTATTTAGTTATTTAAAAGAGCCCCCCTTTCTTTCCGGAATCTCATTAAATTGAAACCCCCCGCGAAAAACATCGGCACTCGCATTTTCATGATTCTTTTATGATCCTATCTTTATTACGCTTTATTACGCCCAATTCCTCTGTTCGACAAAAAGTTCATTTGTATATAATATTCTATTATAGTTATAGCGGGTATAGTTTAGTGGTAAAAGTGTGATTCGTTCTATGAATCCCCTTAAGAGTTAAGGGATCTTTCGGTTTGATTCATATTCCGATCAAAAACTTGATTTCTTAAAAAGGATTGAATCCTTTACCTTTCAA